TAACCCCTTTATTATTATTATATTATTATATTATATATATATATATTATAATATATAATATTATTATATAATTCTAATCTAATTTATAGAATTAATATTTTTTTTATTAGTTAGAAGAGACTTTCTCGTGTTGTATCAATCGAATCTAAGGAACCTATCGCTTACATGACATGAAGTAAAGTAAAAAATAAAAACTTATAGGGCGTGGATAAATAGATCTATTTATCCACGATCAATTATATTTGTTCAATACACTATTGTCAATATGAACGTTGACAAATGAAAATAAAAATTTAAATAAAATAATAAGAACTTGTGTTGGATTGTCACTTCATAGATAATCTACCTAGAGAATAAAAAAAGTGTAGATATAGATAAAGAAAAAATAATCATCAAGAAGAAAGCTCGGCCCCTTTTTTAGTGGAGTCTCGCCAAAAACTACCCGATTGGGGGATAATCCCATACATAATTTTATGGATAGAACAAAAGATGGGGAAACACTGAAACTATGTATTTTTTTGGTTTTTTGGTCGAAAACCCGAAAAAACCATTCGTACTTATAACTCAAGTTGGATAATTCTCAAAGAGTTCAAAGGAAAATCCCGAGTCCTTGGCATTTCATTTATTGAGCTGTCTCTAACCCACTTTTTTGTCTCGTTTAGAATCCATTTTTTTGATTATTTATTTTTATTTTGTTCAAAGTGTTGAGACAATTTAAATTGGTGTTTTCTTGTTCCAGGATCGTTTATCTTCATTTTGAATCATTGGGTTTAGACATTACTTCGGTGATCCTTAATCGTTTCAAAATGGCAGCAACATACCTTTTGTTATTTATTGACTATCGAAGAATCGTATGAACGCTTGATTCCCGTGTGATACACTTTATGATCGAAATAGTTTTTCCAATTCCAACAAAAATTTCAAATCCAAAAAGATATTTTATTAGAATTGAATCTTTTCTTTTGAATTTCTATATCGAAGATATGTTTACGAAGTTGTTCTAACTTCTTTTGAATTTCTATATCGAAGATATGTTTACGAAGTTGTTCTAACTTATTGATTGACATTAACCCTAGATCCTTACCTCTTAGAAATGAATTAATCCTTTCCGCGCGAGCTCCATCGTGTATTATTTACTTTAACTAACAACCTCATTTAGTTGGGTTGTGGATTGGTTAAAGTAAATAATTAGAACTGAACAAACTATGTCGAGCCAAGAACACCTCATAATTTATATATTAAAAAAAGGTGGATGTAAGAATCCACAACCGATCATTCTTTCAAGTCGCACGTTGCTTTCTACCACATCGTTTTAAACGAAGTTTTACCATAACATTCCTCAAGTTTGTTTGGAACCGGTATGGAATTGATTCAATATGGAATCATGAATAATCATTGAATTTACTCAACTCAATCGATACATAATCATAATATAATTATATATATAATTATAATAATCCATACTTTTTTTCTATTTCTTTTTTTTTTATTCTTATCAACCAGCACTCTTATTATGATGTGAACCATTAGGAGTAATTCATCGAATCGGTTAGATATAAAAAAAGATCTCCTTCATATGATTCCACTATAGATATCTACATACATATAGATGGTATTTAACTAGAATTTTCTGTAATATAGATTGTATTGTATATTCCTATTACTAATTGTAGTTGCTGTGGTACATAGGTACATAAAATATTGGAAAAAGCGGATCCAAGGCATGAAAATATCCACTCGATCCATTTATGATACATGAAGGAGAGAAATACAGATAAAGCTCCCTTACTTTACTTTAGCGATTTACTTCGCCAAACAAAAGGGAGGGTAAAATTCTCCGAACCTTTGTTGTTTTATTTGAGTTAGGTTCAAGTTTGACGGGAATAATATTCTACGACTAGCAACTCATTTATTTCCAAACCGACCCACTTACTATCTATTATTTGATTGACCGATCCTTTATATTGGGATGAGTGAAGAGTTAAATGTTTTGGCAATTCTTCACGGGGAGATGAATCAAGATAATTTTGAATCAGAGCTCTGGATTTTTGTTCATCCCTTGTAGTAATAATATCTCGGGGTTTGCATCGATAACTTGGTATATCTATTATATGACCATTAACTAAAATATGCCTATGGTTAACCAATTGTCGGGCTCCAGGAATGGTCGAAGCCATACCTAATCGAAAAAGGATGTTATCCAAACGCATTTCAAGTAATTGTAGTAAAACCTGACCCGTTGACCCTTTGGCTTTTCCAGCGATATGAACGTATTTAAGTAATTGTCTTTCCGTTAGACCATAATGAAAACGCAATTTTTGTTTTTCTTCTAAACGAATACGATATTGAGATCTTTTCCCGGAGCGTGATTGGGTTCTAGGATCACTTCCGGGCGTGGTTCTTTTACTAGTACATCTGAGCATTTTAAATTGGCTAGTTAGTCCCGGTAAAACACCCAGACGGCGTATTTTTTTGAAACGAGGCCCTCGGTAACGAGACA